AAAAATATGAAGAAGTATAATATAATTCGTTTGATTTAGAAAATATCATTTCTAGTTAATTTAATATATTTGCATTTTTTTGAATACGGTTACGAGGTCTGACTGAAAAATAGGTATGAATCATAGTTCATTTTTTCTTTTCTTGGTCTATTTATTTCGTGCTCCAGATATTAGAATAAATGTCTGACGAGGTAGAATTTATTATCTTAATTAGAGATAACAGACCTATTCTATATATGATTCATAAGATCAATTACGACAAGTCACACACTCATTTTAAAAATATCGAAACAAAAAAAGTCCACGATCGAACTACCAAGATCTTTTATTTAGAAATCAAATTTTTAAGATTAGTAGTAATTTTTTTTATGGAAATACCAAAATCTCATATCATAGTTTTTAAAAATCTAATTTTTAGGAATCCCATCTAATAAAACAGAAGAGTTATAAATTTCCAAAAGAATACATAAGAATACAGCAAATAGAGCCATTGCAACTCCCATAAGTGGTGTAGTACCCCAGCCTGGAGCTACTTTACCATATTCTGAATTCAAGGGTTTCAATAAATTCCCTACAGGAGTTCGTTTTGGTCCAGATCTAGAACTATCTTCAAAAGTTTTCGTAGCCATAAATTCTATTTGATTAAATAACAATTGGTTAAGATCTATTGACTTTGTATACTATTCTATTGTATTTCTAAATAAATGATCTTTATAGTAGATTCATTCTGGAAATTATTAAAAAATGGAAACAGGAACTTTAGTCGCGATCTTTCTATCTGGTTTACTTGTCAGCTTTACTGGGTACGCCTTATATACCGCTTTTGGGCAACCCTCTCAGCAACTAAGAGATCCATTCGAAGAACATGGGGATTAGTTGAAGTAATTGAAGTAATGAGCTTCCCTTATTGGTAGACTCATTACTTCAATTAAATTGTTTCAAAATTTATTTCATTTTTTTATTTTAGTTGGAACCTTAGGTGGTTCTCGAAAAAAGATAGCGAAGAAGATTATCCCTAAAGTCGAGACTAAAAGGAATGTATAAACCAATGCTTCCATAGATTCGATTGTGGTTTACAATTATAGCTTTCACACCTATTCATTTGAGATCATTTACCATATAAAGAAAAAGAATCAAAGAAAAGATGATGATTCAAATACAGATTCCTTTTTCTTGTATTCCATAAAAAAAAAAAAAAAGAGGAAAGAAATATACCACAATAATGCTGTATCAGACAGTTTATCTCTTTGTAGTTGGATCTCCAACTTTTTGGAATGTTCCAAATTCCACTTGAGCATCCAAATCTGGATCAATACCAGCAAAAACATCTCTGAACAAGGTTCTAGAACCATGCCAAATGTGTCCGAAAAAGAAGAGCAAGGCGAATGTAGCATGTCCAAAAGTAAACCAGCCTCTTGGACTACTACGAAAAACACCGTCAGATTTCAAAGTAGCTCGATCTAATTCAAAAATCTCACCTAATTGGGCACGTCTAGCATATTTTTTAACAGTAGCAGGATCTGAATAACTTACTCCATTAAGTTCACCACCATAGAACTCAACAGTTACACCTACTTGTTCAACACTATATTTAGATTCTGCCCTTCTAAAAGGAACATCAGCTCTAACAATTCCGTCTTCATCTACCAAAACTACCGGAAATGTTTCAAAAAAGGTAGGCATACGACGTACAAAAAGCTCCCGACCTTCTTTATCTCTAAAAACAGGGTGTCCTAACCATCCAACCGCTATTCCATCTCCGTTATCCATTGAACCTGCTCTAAATAATCCCCCTTTTGCCGGATTATTACCAATGTAATCATAAAAAGCTAATTTTTCAGGAATTTTAGACCAAGCTTCCGATAAACTTAGATTTTCGGTTAGCCCGGCGCTAACTCTTCGAGATATTTCTTGTTGAAAGTATCCTTGATCCCATTGATAACGAGTAGGACCAAATAATTCGATTGGAGTAGTTGCTGAACCATACCACATAGTTCCTGCAACAACAAAAGCTGCAAAAAAGACAGCAGCAATACTACTGGAAAGTACAGTTTCAATATTGCCCATACGTAATCCTTTGTATAGACGTTGAGGCGGACGGACACTTAGATGGAATAAGCCTGCTAATATACCCAATGTGCCCGCAGCAATATGATGAGAGGCTATTCCTCCTGGAACAAAAGGATCAAAACCATCTACACCCCAAGCTGGATTGACAGCTTGCACTTTTCCAGTTAGTCCATAAGGATCAGACACCCATATTCCAGGACCATACAAACCTGTTACATGGAATGCGCCAAAGCCAAAACAAGCTACACCTGAAAGAAATAAATGAATTCCAAAAATCTTGGGCAAATCCAAGGAAGGTTTTCCTGTACGTTCATCACAAAATACTTCTAAGTCCCAATATACCCAATGCCAGATAGCTGCCAAGAAGCACAAACCAGAAAACACTATATGTGCCGCTGCAACACCTTCATAACTCCAAATACCTGGATTCGTTACAGTTCCTCCTGAAATATTCCAACCGCCCCACGAATTGGTTATTCCTAAACGAGTCATGAAAGGTATAACGAACATACCCTGTCTCCACATTGGATCAAGAACAGGATCAGAAGGATCAAAAACTGCTAATTCGTATAAAGCCATTGAACCGGCCCAACCAGCAACTAGAGCTGTGTGCATTATATGAACAGAAAGCAATCGACCAGGATCATTCAATACAACAGTATGAACACGATACCAAGGTAAACCCATGGAAATACCCCTTTATCAAAGAGAAATAAAACTTTATTTTATCGCATTAAACTAAGAAGACTATATACTGTCTACCTCAATTTTTTTTCAGTAGATTCTGTGGTTCATTTTTATTTCATCTTTTTAAAAAGAAAAATAAGGGAAGAACTCTGTTCGCAAGAACAAAGAGAAGCAGATCTATTCTATACCCGATAAGTACCAATACGCAACGGGAAGATTGTATTATTGAAGAATAAATGGATACTTTTTGATCATTCCAATGATCAATTCCTTTGTTACAGTTTTTTTGAATCCATTCTGTCTTACTCTATCAAAAAACCATTCCATGTATCAAATAGAAAGGAATGAAGACAAGAAATCATGGATTTTCACCTTTCCTTATCTTTATTCAAAGTAAAATATATGAAAAAGTAAAAAATATATAAAAAAATATATAGTATATATATATATATGAGTATGATTTTTTGAATGAAAACAATTTTTTTTGGAAACTCTGTTGCAGACTTTTTATTTCATCATAGCTATTCTACGAAATTTGAAAAATCTTATTCTTAAGTAAGCATATTATGGATATAGATAGATTCGATTTCATATTATTTGATAAGGATTCAAGCCATCGTATTTATTGGATTTCATTTTTTTAGGCATTTAGGCATATACTTAGTTTAATGTAATAAAAATATTGTTTATTAAAACATGTTAAATAGAGTAGATTTAGACCGATCTAAGCCAAAAAATTATCAAGAAAATTTCATATATAAATACCTATCGAAATACCAAAAGTACCTTTTCGTCGTCATGGCAAGAAGATTTATATAAAGGTCTATGAAAGACTTCAAATGGATAGAGTACTTTTCCTATACAGAGATATAGAAGAAGATTACGTAAAGCGACTTATGGGTCTCTTGCTATATTTGGATTTGCAAAATGATAATGATATTCCATTATATATAGATAGATTGTGAGGGTGGAGGGGCACTAGACACAATGGTCCTTTATGATACGATAGGATTTCTATTAGCTGATGTGTGTACAATAGCTACAGAATTAGCTGCATCAGAGACATCTTTGATTCTGGCCACAGGAACAATTCCTAAGTAGCATTCTCTAACGCTTACATTAGTATTAGCCAACCTGTTACTGACTATCTTCTTTGTGGAAGTGCAAAGGAAATCCAAGTGAAAGGAGAAGAAATGTTTCAACTTCATAATATATTTGCTGATATTTATGAAAAAAAAGGTCGACCTATAGATATAGATGTTGTACAGAATGATCTGGAAAGAGATACCTTTATGTCCGCAAAATAAGCTCAAAATTGTGTGTGATAGATCATTGCTACAAAAGATTTGTAACAATGAGTTTTTATGAAAAATATTTGATATCGGAATATAATATTATATATATATATATATTGAACCGATTTGGGAATCTAAATGGCAAAGTATCGATTCCACTATTCGAAAGATGATTAGATTAAAATTTATGAGTTTGAAAATTCATTTAACCTAGAAAATATAGGATTAATAATCCAATATGTTGATGAAACGTTGGGAAGATTACTTTTTTGAGTCGAAGGAGACCCAATCTTATTCCTTGTGTAATTATAAAGAATATAATAATTATTCTTATTATCTTCGTTGTAGATATGTATATTCATACAAAAATTCGAACTTCCCTTTTTTAATATGAAGAATAGTTAAAATTGAATCCAAAGATGCAAATAAATAAGCAGATTCTTTTCATGTTCTTAAAGAATCTTCTTCAAATTCCTAAAGTGAGTGATTAATACTCAAAAATGAGTGATACAAAGAAAAAAGGATCACTTATTAGCTTACCAAAAAATTCTTTTTTATGAGATTTTTTGGTATCCTAAATAAATGAATAATAAAAAAAAAAAAAAAGAAAAAAAATTCCTTTCAAAGGCTGTTCCAAAAAAAAATGTACTTCTATGTATATGTAAGTAAAAAAAAAAAAAAAAAACAGATTCATTTCTTCCTTTAACTATTTTTTTTTATCTGATTTTAGATTTTTTGATAATTCGAGTCAATCAAATAAGTATTTCTAAAAGTTGTTTAGAGTTTGTGTCATACATCAATGGTGAATTACCGGTAGAAGGTTCCATCGGAACAATTATTTATTTAACCTCATTTTTTAAAATAAAAGAAAAGGAAGTGGGAGAGAAAATGACAAGAAGATATTGGAACATCAATTTGGAAGAGATGATTGAAGCAAGAGTTCATTTAGGTAATAATAAAAAGAGATGGAATCCTAGAATAACTCCTTATATCCTTGCAAAGAGCAAATACAAACGTAAAGCTATACATATTCCAAATCTCGCTAAAACTGCTCGTTTTTTATCAGAAGCTTGTGATTTACTTTTTGATGCAGCAAGTAAAAAAAAAAACATTTTAATAGTTGGTACTAAACAATTACCAGAAAAAGTCGCAGATTCAGTAGCGTTGGCTGCAAAAAGGGCTAGGTGTCATTATGTTAATAAAAAATGGTTTCGTGGTATGTTAACAAATTGGGTCATTACGCGAAGGAAACTTTATATGTTAAGGAACTTAAAAGCAGCAGAAAAATTGGGCAAATTCAACTCTTTTCCCAAAAGAAATGCAGCAATCTTGAAGAGAAAATTATCCACTTTGCAAAGATATCTCGGTGGAATCAAATATATGCAGAGGTTACCTGATATTGTGATCATCATTGATCAGCAAAGAGAATATATAGCTCTTCGAGAATGTATTATTCTGGGTATTCCGACAATTTGCTTAATTGACACAAATTGTGACCCAGATCTCGTGGATATTCCAATTCCAGCCAATGATAATGATACCGTTTCAATTCGATGGATTCTTAACAAATTAGTGTCCGCAATTTGTGAGGGTCATTCTAGATCCTAGCTATCTAAAGAATCTTTATGTTATATCTATATAAAGAGCTATATAAAGAACCTTTTCAATAAAAAATTCTCAAAATTCCTTAATTATTAAAAAAATTTTTGTTACTAATTTTCTTATTGGCCAACATACATAAATATTGATCCAATTTTTTTTATCACTGTTACTAATATTAAAAAGAGTGAAATGAAACTTCTTAATTTCATAAAGACAATTATTCGTGAAATTATGAAATTTTTAGTAGTTGATTTTCAGGTTTCCTTTTTAAAAGTAAAATAAAATATATAAAAAATATATTTATTTACATATAAATAGACAAAAAAGTAAAATAGATGAGTATGATTTTTTGAATGAAAACAAGTTTTTTTGGAAACTCTGTTGCAGATTTTTTATTTCATCATAACTATTCTATTCTATGGAATTTGAAAAATCTTATTCATTCTTCAATAACCATATTATGTATGTAGAGCCAAAGAATATAAACTATACAAGTTCACAAAATCTTTTGATTAAATGAAAAAAAGAAGCTCCGGTGTATCGAGAGGACCTCACCGTTTGAGAGGTAATCATAGAAATGATGGAAGCCTTTATTTATCTTTTTGAATATATATGAATATATGGTACAATTCTTAAGAACGGGAAAGAGTCGTAGTTGGCAAGGAAGGTTATAGTTATAGTAGTAAAAGTTATTGGAATTAATATTTGATATATTGGAATAATTCGTTTTGTTATTGATTGACCCCAGTCGGAAAAAAAAAAGAAATTAATGGAATGAAAATTGACTATATGCCATATATATTACCAAAACTAAGCGTGCCTTGCGAGTTACCCGAGAAGATTGCTAGCATACACGAACGACTTTGCATAGAAAGAATCCTTTTTCTATTCAAAAAAATAGAAGTTCCTTTGGTGAATCAAATTATTCCTCTCTTGCTGTGTCTGGATTTTCAAAATGAAACTGATATTTTTTTTTTTATAAACTGCAGGGGTGGAGAAGGATTACCAACAATTTCTCTTTATGATACTATAGAATTCTTACGTTCTGATGTATGTACTATGGCTATCGGGATTGCTGCATCAGGGGGGTCTTTGATTCTGTCCGGAGGAACAATTACTAAACGAATAGCATTCTCTTGGGCTAGGATTATGATTCGCCAACCTGTTACTCCCCTTTTTCGTGGAAGTGCAAAGGAAATCCAACTGGAAGCAGAAGAAATGTTTCAACTTCGTAAGACAATGGCAGAATTGTATTCACAAAAAACAGGTCAACCCATAGATGTTGTACAGAATGATTTGGAAAGACAGACTTTTATGTCGGCAAAAGAAGCTAAAGATTATGGCATTATTGATACCATAGTAAAAGAAGTAATAAAGTAAATCAAAAAAGACAATTCTAAGCGATCTGGCTTTTTTTCTCAATCATTTCTAGTGAATTGAATATTCACTAGAAATGATTGAGAAAAATAACATATAGTGACAAAAAAAACTAGAAAAAAATGTGAGGAAAAACAATGAGAAAAAAGAAAAAAAATGGCAGTGCTAGAAAAGATAACAATAAAAAAGAACAATTTATTTATGAGGGAACAATTGTGGAACCGATCAAAAATATAATGTTCCACGTGCGTTTACATCATAATAATCGATCGGTTCTAGGTTATCTATCTGGCAATATGCGTCGTAATCGTATACGTGTATTACTAGGGGATAGAGTCAAGATAGAAATAAGTGAATTTGATTCAGAAAGAGGGAGAATCTTTTATCGATTTCCTCCTCTATTAAAGCAGACTAGGATAGAACAAACTAAGACTGATCATCAAGCGATGGAGAAGACCACCTCTCCTGAATCTTTCTTAAACACAGAAACTACAAATCCAATAAGCAGCGATTCCGCTCAATCAACAGATCAAAGGAATAACAAAGATACAAAGCTTAATCAAGATGAGACAGATTAGGTTCTAAATTATCTTTCTGGGACCTAATTAGAACTTTTCTAATAAAAAAATCAAAAAAATAGATGAGTTTTATTTCTTCCAAAGAAATTAAAAAAAAAAAAGATAAAAAAAAAGAAATATGCCATTTGGAATACCGAAAGTGCCTTTTGATTTTTATTCAATAGATCCTGATTCAACAAATCTAATTCTAGAAACTGAGCATTTAACCCTTCGTGAAAGATTTTTAAAGAATAGAATACTTTTTCTATTTCGAAATATCGATAAGCCTTTCGTGCATCGAATTCTAAATATCGTCTTAGTCTTTCAGTATCTAGATGATACTGATATTGAGTTCTATATCAATTCTAAAGGTGGAGACGCACGAGCAACACTAGGTCTTTTTGATATTATGGAATCTCTATCATGTGATGTAGCTACAATAGTTGTGGGATTAGCTGCATCAGGAGCATCTTTGATTCTAGCCGCAGGAACAAATTCTAAACGAGTGGCATTGCCTCACGCTAGGATAATGATGCATCAGCCTCGGCTGAAGCGTCGACCTCGTCGTCGTGACTTACGAACACGACGACGTAGATTAGGATCACGTCGAGTAAAGAAATGCATGAGAGATGCAAACGAAATGCGTAAACTTCGTAACATATTTGCTAATATTTATGCAGAAAAAACAGGTCAACCTATAAATATTGTACAGAATGATCTGGAAAGAGATACTTTTATGTCTGCAGAAGAAGCTCAGGAGTACGGTGTTATCGATACAATATTAAAAAATTCCACAAAACAAAATGGTAAATGATCTGAGTTTTTTTGATCAACTATTTCTATTGATTGAGTATTCAATTCAATAGAAATAGTTGATAAGAATAACATCTGGTTAAGATTAATCTAAGCCAAACAATTTTATTCTCTGAAGATATACATACAATATGCCAACTATTAAACAACTTCTTAGAAACATAAGACAGCAAAAAAAAAATGTTAAGAAATCTCCCGCTCTTAAAGGATGTCCTCAGCGTCGAGGAACATGTACTAGGGTGTATGTGCGACTCGTTCAGATCATGAGTTCGAACAGATGAGACAGTTTTTCCAGTATAAACGAACGACCAGTACTGATGAATAAGATAGTAACAAAAAAGTATAGAATATACCTATTCTATACTAGAAATAGATAGATAGAATCTCAAATTTATGGTTTCCATTGGTCAAAATCCAATCATTTTCAATTTAAAATAAGAATCAATTCTCCATTGGTAGCAAAAGATTTTCCATTAAGCGGAGAAAATAGCATTACATTATAAGAAACATGCTCCTTTTTGAAAGAACGGACTCATAGGGCCAGCTACCTAGCCAACTTTTATAATGAAATGCCGTCACTGTATGGATAACTCTTAGTGTGAAAAAGGCGATTACTTTCTAATTAATAGATAGAGCCAAAGAATATGAATTATACAAGTTCACAAAATCCTTTAATAAAATGAAAAAAAAAGAAGCTCCGGTGTATAGAAAGGACCTCACCGTTTGAGAGGTAACCATAGAAACGATGGAACCCACTATTTTCTTTTTTTCAATATAGAAATTGTGAAGAATGGAAAGAAAAGCAAGAATCGTGGTTGGGAAGGTTATAGTAGCAAAAGCCATTGGAATCAATATTTGATATATTGGAATAATTCGTTTTGTTATTGATTGACCCTAGTCGGAAAAAAAGAGATCAATGGAATGAAAATTTATGCCAATTGGAATCCCGAAAGTGCTTTTTGATAGCGGTGACGAAAAGATTTATATGAACGTCCATGAAAGACTTCAAATGGATAGAGTACTTTTCCTATACAGAGATATAGAAGAAGATTACGTAAATCGACTTATGGGTCTCTTGCTGTATTTGGATTTACAAAATGATAATGATATTACATTATATATAAACTGTGAGGGTGGAGAGGCACTAGAAACAATTGCCCTTTACGATACGATAGAATTTCTATTATCTGATTTGTGTACACTAGCTACAGGATTAGCTGCATCAGAGGCATCCTTGATTCTGGCCGCAGGAACAATTCCTAAACGAGTAGCATTCCCTAACGCTTGCATTAGTATTAGCCAACCTGTTACTGACTATCTTCTTCGTGAAAGTGCAAAAGAAATTCAAGTGGAAGCAGAAGAAATGTTTCAACTTCGTAATACATTTGCAGAGATTTATGCAAAAAAAACAGGTCAACCTATAGATGTTGTACAAAATGATCTGGAAAGAGATACCTTTATGTTCGCAAAAGAAGCTCAAGATTATGGTATTATTGATCGCATAGTAAAAATAACTCAAAAAAAAGAAGAAAAAGAAGAAGAACTTTCTGAATTTTTTTGATCAATTTTTTCTATTTAATATTCAAATCCTACTAAATGATTTTTCTCAATTATTTCTAGTGAATATTCAATTCAATGGAAATAATTGAGAAATCGGAACGAAAGCAAGCCGTTTTTCTTCATTATTCCATTTCATCTCAATTTCTATTTTTTATATTTGGAAGTCGAAAATCATATATGAACATATATGAAGTTCATTAAAATTTCATGTGATTTATCAAACAGAATAGAAATTCCATCATTAGTAGATTGATCTATAGATAGGGGTCGTCGAGAAATAATGATCATGGGATTTTTTTCGAGAAAAGGTAAACTTTAATATGATTTGGAATGGAAATGAGGGAATGTCCACAATACCTGGGTTTAATCAGATACAATTTCAAGGCTTTTGCAGATTTATTACTAAAGGCTTGCGGGAAGAATTTGACAAGTTTCCAGAAAAAAAAATGAAAGATATAGATCAAAATATGGAATTTTTATTATTTGTGGAAAGATATCAATTGGTGGAACCTTTGATAAAAGAAAGAGATGCTTTTTATGAATCACTGACATATTCTGCAAGATTATATATACCCGCAGGATTAATTCGAAAAACCAGTATAAAAATGCAAAAACAAACCGTTTTTATAGGAAACATTCCTTTAATGACTTCCCAAGGAACTTTTATAATAAATGGAATATATAGAACTGTAATTAATCAAATATTGCAAAGCCCTGGTATTTACTATCGTTCAAGATTGGATCGTGAGGGAATTCCTGTCTATACCGCCACTATAATATCAGATTGTGGAGGAAGGTTCAAGTTAGAAATGGATAGAAAAGCAAGGATATGGGTGCGTGTAAGTAGGAAACAAAAGATATCGATTCTAGTTCTATTATTAGCTATGGGTTCGAATCTGAAAGAAATTACAAAAAATGTTCGTTACCCTAAGATTTTATTGTCTTTTACGAATGATAAGAAGGAACTAAAAAAGATTAGTTCAAAAGAAAACGCTCTTTTGGAGTTTCACAAAAAATTTTCTTCTCAAGAAGAGAAGGAACAGAAAGATATGATATCTTCAGAATCCTTATGTGAGTACTTACAAAAGGACTTTTTAGAAAGATTTTATAAAAAAAAATGTGAATTAGGAAAAATTGGTCGACGAAATACGAATCGGAGACTAAATCTTGATATATCTAATGACAATATATTCTTGTTACCAGAAGATATATTAGCTGCTGCCGATCATTTGATTGAAATGAAATGGGAAATGGGTACACTTGATGATATGAATCACTTGAAGAATAAACGTATTCGTTCTGTAGGAGATCTCTTACAGGATCAATTTAGATTGGCTCTCTCTCGTTTAGAAAAAGCGGTTCATAATACTATATCTGTAGCAATCTCTCGTAATAAATGGATACGAAGTCCTCAAATTTTGGTAACTTCAACTTCATTAAAAACTACTTATGAATCATTTTTTGGCCTTCATCCCTTATCGCAACTTTCAGATCAAACTAATCCATTAGCACAAGTAGCTCATAGTCGAAAATGGAGTTTTTTGGGTCCTAGAGGACTTACAAGTCGGACTGCTAGTATTCAAATACGAGATATCCATCCTAGCTACTATGGACGTATTTGTCCAATTGATACATCTGAAGGTACTAATGTTGGACTTATTGGATCCTTAGCTATTTATGCACGGATTGGTCATTGGGAATCTATAGAAAGTCCGTTTTACAAAATATCTGATAATTCAAGAAAAAAAGAAGGACAGATGATTTATTTATCACCAACTAGAGATGAATATTTTATGATAGCAGCAGGAAATTCTTTGGCTTTGAACTGGAATATTCAAGAAGAAGAGATTGTTCCTGCTCGATACCGTCAAGAATTCCTAACTATTGCGTGGGAACAGATTCATCTTAGAAGCATTTTTCCTTTCCACTATTTTTCTATTGGAGCTTCTCTTATTCCTTTTATCGAGCATAATGACGCCAATCGAGCTTTAATGAGTTCTAATATGCAACGCCAAGCAGTTCCGCTTTCTCAGTCGGAAAAGTGTATTGTTGGAACTGGACTAGAAGGCCAAACGGCTATAGATTCGGGGTTTTCAGTTGTAGCTGAGCATCAGGGAAAGATCCTTTATACGGATAGTCAAAATATTTTTTTTTCAAGGAATGGGAATACTGAAAGTATTCCTTTAGTTAAGTATCAAGGTTCTAACAAAAAAACTTTGATCCATCAAAAACCCCGGGTTCAGGAAGGTAAATACGTTAAAAAAGGTCAAATTTTGGCGGACGGTGCAGCTACAGTTGATGGAGAACTCGCTTTAGGAAAGAATATATTAGTAGCTTATATGCCATGGGAGGGTTATAATTCTGAAGATGCAGTATTAATTAGTGAACGTCTTATATATGAAGATATTTTTACTTCTTTTTCTATTCGAAGATATGAAATTAAGACTTATATGACAAATCAAGGCCCTGAAAGAATCACTAAGGCAATACCCCATCTCGAAACTCATTTTCTCCGCAATTTGGATAAGAATGGGATTGTGATGCTGGGGTCTTGGGTAGAAACAGGTGATATTCTTGTAGGTAAATTAACGCCAAGAGAGGATGAACCGTTCCCAGAAGACAGATTTTTAGGAGCTGTACTTGGCATAGATTTATCCAGTACAAAAGAAACTTCTCTAAGACTACCTATAGGTGGAAAAGGTCTCGTTATTGATGTTAAATGGATTGAGATGAACGATTCCAGTGATTTTTTAGAAAAGGTTTTTGTATATATTTTACAGAAACGTCAAATCAAAGTAGGTGATAAAGTAGCTGGAAGACATGGAAATAAAGGTATAATTTCCAAGATTTTGCCTAGACAAGATATGCCTTATTTGCAAGATGGAACACCTGTTGATATGGTCTTCAATCCCTTAGGAGTACCTTCACGAATGAATGTAGGACAGATATTTGAATGCTCACTTGGATTAGCAGGAGATCTGCTAAAGAGACATTATCGAATAGCACCCTTTGATGAGAGATATGAGCAAGAGGCTTCGAGAAAACTAGTATTTTCTGAATTATATGAAGCAAGTAAACAAACAAAGAATCCATGGCTATTTGAGCCCGAATACCCTGGAAAAAGCAGAATATTTGATGGAAGAACAGGAGATTCTTTTGAACAACCTATTCTAATAGGAAAGTCCTATATCTTAAAATTAATTCATCAAGTGGATGATAAAATCCATGGACGTTCTACTGGACCTTACACACTTGTTACACAACAACCCCTTAGAGGAAGGGCCAACCAAGGGGGACAACGGGTAGGAGAAATGGAAGTTTGGGCTCTCGAAGGATTTGGTGTTTCTCATATTTTACAAGAAATCCTTACTTATAAGTCTGATCATATTAGGGCTCGTAAAGAAATATTAAATACTATACTTATAGGAGGAAGAGCACCTAAGCCTGAGGATGATTTTCCAGAAACTTTTCGAGTACTCATTCGAGAACTACGATCTTTGGCTCTAGAACTGAATTATTTCCTTGTATCTGAAAAGAACTTTCAGATTCATAGGAAGGAAGTGTGAATGAATTATTATTTCAATCTTACTTATAGTCGTTGAAGTCATAATCCAACCTTAACTTAGTTGACTATGACTCAATTAGTTCAAAACTAATTGATTTAACAACAAGTTTTTTTCTCTATTGCAGACTTTTGATTTCATCATAACTATGCTATAACTATGCTACGGAATTTGAAAAACCTTATTTATTCTTAAATAACCATATTATGGTTATACATCTATTTGATTTCATATTATCAGGATGCACGCCATGCTATTTCAAATTACAAATCTTGAAAAAATTTTTTTCTAAATCCTAGGGGATTCAACTCTCTTTTCATTTCAGGAAAAAAAAATTCGAATTAGTTAGAACTAAATAAAAATGGAATGAACTCGTATAATTGCTATCTTAGTATGTGATTAGTTTTTTTCTTTCAAAGAAAAATGATATAAAATATATGAAACAAAAAATCCATTGGAATTCCAAAACTTCAAACAAATTGGAATTCAAGATGAAATACTATACTTATGCTTATTGAAGGAAGAGCATCGAAGCCTTAGGATGATTTTCCAGAAACTTTTCGAGTACTCATTCGAGAACTACGATCTTTGGCTCTAGAACTGAATTATTTCCTTGTATCTGAAAAGAACTTTCAGATTCGTAGGAAGTGAGTGTGAATGAATCATTATTTCAATCTTTTTTTATGATTGACCAATATAAACATCAAAAACTTCAAATTGGACCAGTTTCTCCTCAACAAATAAAGGCTTGGGCGACCAAAATCCTACCTAATGGGGAAAAAATAATTGGAGAGGTAACAAAAAATGAGACTTTTCATTATAAAAGCAATAAACCAGAAAAAAATGGATTGTTTTGCGAAAGAATCTTTGGACCCATAAAAAGTGGATTTTGTGCGTGTGGAAAGTATCGAGAGATTGGGACTGAAAAAGAAAATCCAAGATTTTGTCAACAATGTGGAGTAGAATTTCGTAATTCTCGGATACGAAGATATCAAATGGGGTACATCAAACTCGCATGTCCAGTGACTCATGTGTGGTATTTAAAATGTCGTCCTAGTTATATTGCAAATCTTTTGGATAAATCCCTTAAGGAATTAAAAAGTCTAGTATATTGCGGTGTGTGATTTGATAAAAATTCTCATTTGACAGGTTCGAATTGAAAAACTGTCATCCCATTCGATCCAATTGGGATGCCCTAGTTCTGACATGTGTTTTGCAAGAAATCACATGAAACTTAGGATTTTTGGTATATTCTATACTTCAAATTTCAAGGGAATTAATCCATGGTCGATCCTGTAATAGATAAACAGGAATAGCTAGTTATACCTTGTGAAAATTTTTTTTCATGGGATGATTTTTCATTCCATTCAGAGAAAGATTTTGCTTAAGCAAGCAAATAGAAAATCTAGTACGGTTACAGAAGTTTATCTATCGCATATATACTTCAAGGTATTCATAATCGTCGAGGTGAGTAGGGGCCTAAAAGATGAAATGGAATGAGATAATGAGATATAGACAAATAAATCCCGTATGAATTCGAAATTAAGAATTCTTTAGGAGAATTTATCAGGGAAGTAGACTACTCAATAATTTAACATTATCATTTTAAACAATTCATTCATAGAATTTAAGTAAAGAAAGAATGAATCCATGAGAGATTAGTTTTGATTGGAAACTTGAGTAAAGAGTAGTAAAGAGTAGTTCTCAGTTTTTAGTGAAAATAAAAAAAAAAAAACTTTTTTTCTTTTTTTAAACTACTTGAGCCGGATGAGAGGAAACCTTCACGTCCGATTTGAAAGGGGGGAATCCTTTAGGAACCTATCTCAATTGTTCTTTTGCTAGGCCCACAGCTAAAAAACCGACTTTCTTACGATTACGAGGTTCATTCGAAGATGAAATCCAATCCCGGAAATACAGCATTCCGCTTTTTTTTAATACCCGAGGCTTCGAAAAATTTCGAAATCGAGAAATTATGACAGGAGCTGATGCTATTAGAGAGCAATTAGCTGATTTAGATTTGCGAATTCTTATCGAGAAGTCATTAAAAGAATGGAAAGGTTTAGCAGTCCTAAAATCTACTGGAGATAAATGGGAAGATAGAAAAATTCAAATAAGAAAGAATTTTTTGGTTAGACGTATGGAATTCGCTAAACGTTTTCTTCAAACAAATATAGAACCTGAATGGATGGTTTTGTACTTATTACCAGTTCTTCCTCCCGAATTAAGACCCATTATTCAAATAGAAGGGGGTAAGCTAATAAGTTCGGATATTAATGAGCTCTATAAAAGAGTTATTGAGAAGAATATTGTTCTTAGCAATTTATTAAGTATATCTTCATTTATATCTTCGGACAGAGACGTTGTAAATTCTCAAGCAAAATTATTACAAGAAGCTGTGGATATACTTCTTCATATTGGGGTCCGCGGACAACTGAAGTCGGATGGTTTTACTAAAGATAAAGATTACAAATCTTTTTCAGATATACTTGGAGGGAAAGAAGGAAGATTTCGTGAGACTTTACTTGGTAAACGGGTTGATTATTCAGGGCGTTCTGTCATTGTTGTGGGTCCTTCTCTTTCATTATATCAATGTGGATTACCTCGAGAAATGGCAATAGAGCTTTTCCAAGCATTTCTAATCCGCCATCTAATTAGGAAACATTTCGCTTCTAACATAGCGATTGCTAAAAGGTTGATTCAGGAGCGTGAAAAAGAACCTATTATATGGGAAATACTTAAGGAAGTTATGGAGGGGCATCCTGTATTATTGAATAGAGCACCCACTCTGCATAGATTAGGCATATTGGCTTTCCAACCCATTTTAGTAGAGGAACGTGCTATTTGTTTACACCCATTAGTTTGTAAAGGTTTTAATGCAGACTTTGATGGAGATCAAATGGCTGTTCATTTACCTTTATCTTTAGAAGCTCAAGCGGAAGCTCGTTTACTTATGTTTTCTCATATAAATCTGTTATCGCCAGCTATTGGAGATCCTATTTGTGTACCAACTCAAGATATGCTTATCGGACTCTATGTGTTAACCATGGGAAATCATGGAGGGATTTGTGCAAATAGATATAATCTACCTAATTGCAGAAATTATCAAAGTGAATCATTTGAAAAAAAAAACTATAAGTATAATAAAGAAAAAGAACCTTATTTTTCTAGCTCATATGAAGCACTTGGAGCTTATCGACAAAAAAGAATTAGTGTAGATAGTCCTTTGTGGCTCCGATGTGGTTTGGATAAAGGTATTGTTGAGTCAAACGAAGTTCCCATTGAAGTTCAATATGAATCCTTAGGTACTTCTCATGAGATTTATGGGCCTTATCTAGTAATAAGAAATACAAAAGATGAAATCCGTTTTATATACATTCGAACCACTTTTGGTCATGTTTCTCTTTATCGAGAATTAGAAGAAGCCATACAAGGGTTTAGTGAAATCCGGGTTTAGGCGAATCTGATATATTCGTACACTATCTAAACTCAAAAATTAGATTAGGTAATGTCCCTTCCCAGGCAGCGAAATTCGGGTTTTCCAATTTCATTAATATCATTTTTTCTTAATTTCTGCATAAATATAAATAGAAATCAAGATTAAGATAAAAGAAATTCTATCTTCGAACCACTGATTCATGTCTATTGTTGAATCCTACTCAGCAGAATATAGAGGTTATAATGAGAGAACAAGCCTTTTCCAATAGAGTCTTAAATGGAACTGCTATGAAACGACTTATTAGCAGATTAATAGTTCATTTTGGAATGGCATATACATCCCATATCCTAGATCAACTAAAGACTTTAGGCTTCCATCAAGCCACTACTACATCTATCTCATTAGGAATTGATGATCTTTTAACAATATCATCGAAACCCTGGTTAGTTCAAGATGCTGAACAACAGAATTCTATTTTGGAAAAACACTATGATTATGGAAATGTACACGCAGTAGAAAAATTACGTCAATCTATTGAAATATGGTATGCTACAAGTGAATATTTGAGACAAGAAATGAATTCAAACTTTCGGATGACTGATCCTTCTAATCCAGTCTATTTAATGTCTTTTTCGGGAGCTAGGGGAAATGCATCGCAGATACATCAATTAGTGGGTATGAGAGGATTAATGTCAGATCCCCAAGGACAAATGATTGATTTACCCATTCAAAGCAATTTACACGAAGGACTCTCTTTGACCGAATATATAATTTCTTGTTATGGAGCTCGCAAAGGAGTTGTAGATACTGCTATACGAACAGCAGATGCTGGATATCTTACTCGTAGACTTGTTGAAGTAGTTCAACACATTATTGTACGTAGAAGAGACTGTGGTACTATTCAAGGTATTTCTGTGAGTCCTCAAAATGGGATGACAGAAACTTTTTTGGTCCAAACACTAATCGGTCGTGTACTAGCAGATGATATCTATATCGGTCTACGATGCATTGCCACTCGAAATCAAGATATTGGAACTGGACTGGTCAATCGATTTATAACTTTTCGAACACAATCAATATATATTAGAAGTCCTTTCACTTGTAGGAGTACATCTTGGATCTGTCAATTATGCTATGGTCGGAGTCCCACTCATGGCGATTTGATTGATTTGGGAGAAGCTGTAGGTATTATTGCGGGTCAATCGATTGGGGAACCAGGAATTCAGCTCACATTAAGAACTTTTCATACTGGTGGAGTATTCACAGGTGGTACTGCTCAACATGTACGAACTCCTTTTCAGGGGAAAATAAAATTCAACGAAGATTTGCTTCATCCTACACGTACCCGTCATGGGCATCCTGCTTTTCTGTGTTCTACAGACTTCTATGTAATTATAGAGAGTCGAGATATTATACATAATGTCAGTATCCCCTCGAAAAGTTTGATTTTAGTTCAAAATGATCAATATGTAGAATCAGAACAAGTTATTGCTGAGATTCGTACTGGAATGTCTACTTTTCCTTTGAAAGAGACAGTACAAAAACATATTTTTTCGGAATCAGGGGGAGAACTGCACTGGAGTACTGATGTCCACCATAAACCTAAAGATACATATAAAGATACATATAATAATGTCCATCTATTACCAAAAACAAGAAAAACAAGCCATTTATGGATATTAGCAGGAAGTCCTTCCAGATCCGATAGAGTAGCTTTTTCGGTCCACAAGGATCAAGATCAAATGAATGTTGATTCTTTTTCTGTTGAAGAAAGATATATTTCTGATCTCATAAAAACTAATAATCAACTAAGATATAAATTATTACATACTTCTAATAAAGGGGAAATTGTTGAGCATTCACGGACTGATCAAATCATATCGAACAATCATATAAATTTAAAATATCCTTCTATTTTGCAAGAGAATTTTTATTTCTTGGCGAAAAAGCGAAGAAACCGATTTATTATCCCATTAAAATATGATAAAGAACAAGAAAAAGAACTAATATCTTCTTTTGCGATTTCGATGGAAATACCCATAAACGGTATTTTCCATCAAAATAATACTATTCTTGCTTTTTTTGACGATCCACGATACAGAAGAAGCAATTCAGGAATTATTCAATATGGGATCATAGAGATAGAGTCGATCATAAAAAAAGAGGATTTACTTGAAAATCAAGAAATTAAGGAATTTCCGGAATACCATATGCTGATTGAGGATCAAGAAATACAAGAATTTAGCCCGGAATACCAAGCGTTGATTGAATATCAAAAATATCAGATGTTCATTGAGTATCAAAAACGACAAAAATTGAATCCGGAATACCAAATGTTAAATAAGGATCAAGAAATAAAAGAATTTCTAGAAGATCAAATCTTAATTGAGGATCAAGAAACACAAGAATTGAATCCGGAATACCAAATGTTAAATAAGGATCAAGAAACACAAGAATTGAGTCCGGAATACCAAATGTTATTTGAGGATCAAGAAACACAAGAATTGAGTCCGGAATACCAAATGTTATTTGAGGATCAAGAAACACAAAAATTGAGTCCGGAATACCAAATGTTAATTGAGGATCAACAAACACAAGAGTTGAGCCTGGACTACCAAACCTTAATTGAGGATCAAGAAACACAAGAATTGAACCCGGAATACCAAATGTTAATAGAAGATCAAGAAACACAAGAATTGAGCCCGGAATACCAAACATTAATTGAGGATCAAGAAATACAAGAATTGAATCCAGAATACCAAATGTTATTTGAGGATCAAGGAATAAAAGAATTTCTTGAATACCAAATGTTAATTAAGGATCAAGAAATACAAGAATTGAGTCCGGAATACCAAAGGAAAGTGGATCAGTTTTTTTTTATTCCTGAAGAAGTGCATATCTTACCACCGAAATCCTCTTCTATAAGGGTCCGGAACAATAGTATCATTGGAGTCAATACAAGGCTCACTTTAAATAAAAGAAGCCAAATAGGTGGATTAGTCCAATTGAAGAAAAAAAAAAAATATATTGAACTGAAAATATTTTTTGGAGATATTCATTTTCCGAAGGAAACAGATAAGATATCCAGACACAACGAGATTTTAATACCAGGAGAAACCCCCAAAAAAAATTTTAAGAAATTCCAAAAATGGAAAGATTGGATCTATATTCAAGGGATCACACCTATCAAGAAAAAGTATTTTGTTTTGATTAGACCTGTAATCACATATGAAATACCTGATAAGATTGATTTAGCTAGACTTTTTCCTCAGGATCTCTTGCAAGAAAAAGACAATCTCCAACTTAGAGTTGTCAATTATTTCCTTTATGGAGATAGCAAGTCAACTCGAATAATTTGTCTCAAAAGTATTCAATTAGTTCGAACTTGTTTAGTATTGAATTGGGACCGAGAACAAAATAGTTCTATAGAAGAAGAGGTTCATACTTTATTTGTTGAAATAAAAACAAATTATTTAAATCGCAATTTCATCAAAATTGAGTTAATTACACCTTCATATATTGGAAAAAGATATGAAAGAGCAAGTTCTGGATTCATTTCTAATAATAATTTAGATCGTATTTTTTATAATAGATTAGATCGTAGCAATATCAATCCTTTTTATTCCAAGCCGAAGATTCAATCATTTAGTCAACATCAAGAAACTATGGGTACTTTGTTAAATCAAAACAAGGATTACCAATCTTTTCTAATTTTGTCATCGTCCAATTGTTCTCAAATGCATCGATTCCAAAATAATACTGTAAAAAAAAAAAAGAATCTCCTATTCCTATATATATTTCTTTTGGGTCCGCTAGGTGTTATTGTATCTAAAATAACAAATTTTTATTTATTTTGTAATTTAGTAACTTATAATGAGATCTTATTAAATAAATATAATTGTTCTAACTATTTTGATAATTGGTTTGATTTTTTTGACAATTTGAAAGAAATTTTCTTGCTACTCAATATCATTTTACTAAATATAGAGAATTCTGAGTTTGATCCATGTCTCATCGCAAGGCCATCTCTTTTGGAACAGACTGTCAAAGTATTGTATAATACATATAGAATACATCAACTTGAAGTAGCTGAATATTGTTTAATAGATGAGAATAGGAAAATTTACAATCCAGATCTACCGATAGGCTTTTTTTTGAACCCATTCAATTGGAATTGGTATCCTTTCTTTCACGACGATAGTTGGGAAGAGACATCAACAAAAATAAGTCTTGGACAATTTATTTGCGAAAATTTGTGTTTATTTAAAGATGAACCATATGTCAAAAAATCTGGTCAAATTGTAATTATTAATCTTGATTCTTTAGTTGCAAGATCAGCTAAGCCCTTTTTGGTCACTTCAGGCACAACCATTCATGGTCATTATGGGGAAATCTTTTATAAAGGAGATATATTGGTTTCATTTCTATATGAAAAATCGAGATCTAGCGATATAACGCAAGGTCTTCCAAAAGTAGAAAAATTTTTCGAAGTGCGTTCGATTGATTTAATATTGATAAACCTAAAAAAAAGGGTTGAAGGTTGGAACCAACGTATACCAAGAATTCTTGGAATACCTTGGGTTTTCTTCATTGGAGCTGAGTTAACCATAGTCCAAAGTCGCATTTCTTTGGTTAATGAGATCCAAAAGGTTTATCGATCTCAGGGGGTACATATCGATAATAGACATATCGAGATGATTGTACGTCAAGTAACATCAAAAGTGTTGGTTTCAGAAAATGGAATGTCCAATGTCTTTTTACCTAGAGAGTTAATTGGATTATTACGAGCAGAACGAGCAGGACGTGCTTTGGATGAAGCAATCTTTTATCAGGCAATCTTATTGGGAATAACAAGAGCTTCTCTAAATACTCAAAGTTTCATATCTGAAGCAAGTTTTCAAGAAACAGCTCGAGTTTTAGCAAAAGCTGCTCTGCGCGGTCGTATTGATTGGTTAAAAGGTCTGAAAGAAAACGTTGTTCTGGCAAGAATTCTACCTATTGGTACCGGATTGAAAAAAAGTATGTATCCTTCAAAACAATATAAGAACTTTGCTTTAGAAAAAAAAATAGAAAATCTATTTGAGTTGGAAATGAAAGATATTATGTTATATCATAAAAAATTATTATGATAAAGAATTAATATGCTCTGACGTGACAAATAATCTAAATTAAGAGGTGGAGAATACCACCTCTCCTGAATCTTTCTTAAACACAGAAACTACAAATCCAATAAGCAGCGATTCCGCTCAATCAACAGATCAAAGGAATAACAAAGATACAAAGCTTAATCAAGATGAGACAGATTAGGTTCTAAATTATCTTTCTGGGACCTAATTAGAACTTTTCTAATAAAAAAATCAAAAAAATAGATGAGTTTTATTTCTTCCAAAGAAATTAAAAAAAAAAAAAGATAAAAAATAAGAAATATGAAAATTGGAGCATCAGTTCGTAAAATTTGTCAGAGATGTCGATTGGTTCGTAGGCGTAGACAACTTACAGTGATTTGTCCCAACCTGAAACATAAAAAAAGGCAAGGCTAGTCTTTCTCATTCAAAAAAACCTTTCTTTCCAAATTCTTGATCACTTGAACAGTTTTTTTGATACAGGAAGAAAAGGAAAAAGTTTTTTTTTGCTGGAATGGTAGTATCTTTAATCTCTAATAATATTTTGGATATTTCTTTAATAAACAACATTGAAAAAATAAGAAAGCGGAAAGAGAGGGATTCGAACCCTCGGTAAACAAAAGCCTACATAGCAGTTCCAATGCTACGCCTTCAACCACTCGGCCATCTCTCCTATATTAGAATTTTTAGAATCTATTCTAATATTTTTCTATTCTTTTTGATGAAAAACTGAGTAAATAGTCAGTTTTCTTATTTGTAGATTAAGTATGATTTTTTGAATGAAAATAAGTTGACTTACTAAAACTAAAAAATTCTTTTTCATGAGATTTTTTGGTATCCTAAATAAAGAATTTTTTTTAATGTCACATACAAAAAAAAATTATTTTCAAAGGCTGTTCCAAAAAAATATACTTCTTGTAAGTAAGTAAAAAAAACAGATTCATTTCTTCCTTTAACTATTTTTTTTCTGATTTTAGATTTTTTGATAATTCGAGTCAGAATTAATCAAATAAGTATTTTTAAAAGTTGTTTAAAGTTTGTGTCATACATCAATGGTGAATTACCGGTAGAAGGTTCCGTTCCATCAGAACAATTTTTTATTACTTTTTTTTTTATAAGGGAGACGTATTCTCATGAACATATCATTGAACAACGTAATGAAAACATTATCGAATTTATTCGATAATGTAACACAACCAATTCTTAATAAAATTGAAGAATTTAGAGTTTATAATCTATTTCCAAAGATTTATGCAAAAAAACAGGTCAACCTATAGATGTTGTACAGAATGATCTGAAAAAAGTTTATATTAACAAAAGAAGTTTAAGATTATGGTATTATCGATCGCATAGCAAAAAGAACTCAAAGAAAAAAACCTCCTGAATTTTCATTATTTTGATCAATTATTTCTATTCAGTATTCAATGAAAATCCTACTGAATTATTTTTCTCAATTATTTCTTTTGAATATTCAATTCAATAAAAATAATTTAGAAAAATAATATCCGATTAAGATCAATCTAAGCCAAACAATTTTATTCTCTAAAGATATACATACAATATGCCAACTATTAAACAACTTCTTAGAAACATAAGACAGCAAAAATATTAAGAAATCTCCCGCTCTTAAGTCCTCAACGTCGAGGAACACGTACTAGGGTGTGTATGTGCACCTTGTTCAGATCGTGAGTTCGAACAGATGAGAGAATTTTTCCAGTATCAATAACCAGTATTGATAAATAGGATAGTAACAAAAAGGTATAAAATATACCTATTTATTCTATAGAATATAGAATTTATGGTTTCCATTGGCAATCATTTTCGATTTAAAATAAGAATTAGTTCTCCATTGGTAGCAAAAGGTTATCCATTAAGCGGAGGAAATAGCATTACATTAGTAAGAAGTATGGTCTTGAAAGAACGGACTCATAGGGCCACAGCTACCTAGCCAACTTATATAATGAAATATCGTTACTGTATGGATAACTCTTAGTGTGAAAGAAAAGGGCTATTACGTTCTAATTAATAGGTCCAAAGAATATAAATTATACAAGTTCACAAAATAATTTAATTAAATGAAAAAGTTTATAGAGAGGATCTCAGCGTTTGAATGAAAGGTAACCATCGATGAAACCCACTATTTTCTTTTTTTCAATATAGAAATTGTGAAGAATGGGAAGAAAAGCAAGAATCATGGTTGGATTAAGCTGTTGGAATCAACATTTGATATATTGGAATAATTCGTTTTGTTATTGATTGACCCTAGTCGGAGAAAAGAATAACTGAAAGAAATCTAATCTGTTAGTTATTTTATTCAATAAGATTGAATTTTTTTCAATGAGCAGAGTGAAACGAGGATATATAGCTCGAAGACGTCGAAAAAAAAATCGTTCCCTTGTATCAGGTTTTAGAGGAGCTCATTCAAGACAAACTCGAATGATTCTTCAACAGAAAATGAGAGGTTTATATTATTCTCATCGAGACAGAGGCAGGAAAAAGAGATATTTTCGTCGTTTGTGGATCACTAGAATAAACGCAGTAACTCGTGAAAACCAAATATTTAATAGTTATTGTAAGTTTATCCATAATCTCTATAAGAAACAGTTTTTTCTTAATCGTAAAATACTTTCACAAATAGCTATATCAAATAAGATTGGTCTTCAGAAGATTTCTGATAAAATTAATAAATATAATAAAATAGATACTAAAATAATTTTTTAGTTTAATACAGGGTTCCCCGAAGAACCAGGAAGATATAGAAGAAAAAAATTCAGATAAAAATGAATAGTAGACGAAAATCTTAAAAAGAAAAGATTTTTCTTTCTTTTTTTTATAACACAAGAATCCAATCTGATCTCTAATTCAAACAAAATACAAAATATTTTAGCTTGAGTTCCTATTTGGAATTTTGAGTCAATTGGGAAATACGCTTATAAATTTATCGTTTTATGACGAGTAGTTCTTGGTTTCGAGTAGTTCCTGGTTCGGTTTTAAGACCAGGAGTTCCAGGTTCAGTTTTAGGACCTGAAATTCCTAGTTTAGTTTTAGAACTTGGTGTTTTCGATTCAGTTTTAGAACCTGCAGTTTTCGATTCAGTTTTAAGATCTAGAGTTCCTGGTTTGGTATTAGGACCAGGAGTTCCAGGTTCAGTTTTAGGACGAGGAATTCCTCGTTCAGTTTTAGGATCTGAACCTGGATTAGGATCTTGAAATTATAATTCAGTTTTAAAACGAGTTTTTCCTCGTTTTAGGACGATGACTATTACCAAAACTAAAACTTTTGGGTTCAATTTTAGGTCCTAACTGAGTTCCTGGTTCAGTTTTAGGACGAGGAATTCCTCGTTCTAAAACTGAACCAGGAACTTGAAATTTTGGTTTAGTTTTAGGAGAAGTTTTTCTGAATCTTTTTTTATTATTTTTTTTTTTCTCATTTTCACGACGACGTTTTAAGATCTGGCGCCAGCGTTTCCTAAAATGTCTCTCATTTTCAAGAAAAGGTAATAAACATAAAATACGAGCTTTTTTTATAGCAGTAGTCATTAATCGTTGTTGTCGCAAGGTTATTTTAGTAACTCGTCTAGGTATTATTTTTCCTTGGAAACCAATAAATCGACTAATTAAACTTATATTCTTATAATGGATTTGATTCCTTGATGGAATGAAAAAACGTCGTCTACTACGGAGAAATTTTTTATGAAGACGAATACGATATTTAGAAGAACATCTAGAATATTTATTACGTCGAAATTCAAATTCACGACGAACAAAGAGGTATTGACGAAGAGGAATATATTGAAACGTTTTCCGTAAACGAGATTTAGGAAAAAGTTCTTTGAAATTACTATCAAAAGGATCAAGAGGAAAAGGGCGGTTGTTATTTACTATACGACGAAATCGCTTTGGTATAGGAATACTAGAACGGATATGAATAGGTTTTTTGCCGAAACGAAAACGACGTTCTTTAAGTGGTTTAAGTGTATTCATGATTTGTTCCTTATTTTTAAAATTCGAATTCTTGATTCATTTAAGATCCAACCAAAATAGGTTTTGATTCACATATCATTTGATTAGCTCATTTTTATATATATTGAATATATACACATGATAGAATCTCCACACTAAAATGAGATTAGGTTTTATTCATAGATATTCCATTATTTTATATAATGGAAGAAATATCGCAAGTTCTTACTTTTTTTATTGCTTACTTGTTTGCAAATAGGATTTTTGTATCTTTTAATCTATTTCTTTTTTTCTCTATGAGTTGTATGTTTTTTACAATAGCGACAATATTTTCTCAATTCTAATAAATTGGGTGTATTGGAACGATTCTTTTCAGTAATATATCTATAAATACCCATTGATTTTTTATTGATACTTCTTCGAACACAATTAGTACATTCCAAAAAAACTCTGATTCTTACATCTTTGCCTTTAGCCATAAACCTCCTTTTTATTTCTTTATTGGTTTACTTTATATCTTTTGATTGGTTTAACTTAACTTTCCTATTTTCGGTTTTTGAATCGAAAAGGAAGAAAAAAATCAGTAAGAATTCTTAACTAGTTATTACATTATTACATTTCAAAAGATTTTTTTGAAAATATCTAACTATCTGGATAGTTAATTAAAAATGTATTTTTTTAAGTTAATAAGTTAAGTAAAAAAAAATAGAAGAAAAATGAAGGAATACAATTTCTTTTTAACAATAAAGTTTTATTTTAAACCTTCATAATTTATTTATTTCAGTCTCTTCCTTTCGACTATGATTTGGTGTAGCTTACACTAGATTAATAAATTCCATTTTTCCAAAATTCGATCTTGAGCGGATTTACTGGATTTCTATTCATTGAATTTTAGATAAGCTTCAATAAACTTTTTCTTTAATATCTATCCCTTTTATCTATCCTAAAGATTTGAAAAGAGAATGAATAGTCACATGGAATTCTATCTTCATTTCTTAAAATATGAAATATTAATAACTAAGATCAAAAAAAAGGAAATGATAAAGCATCTGGAAATAAACGATTTATTTCTATTAATAGACCTGCTAAAGAAGCAAACCATAGAGTACTTATCACAGGTGCCACAGAGAGATATGTTTTTATATCTTGCATTACAAATTATCTTTCTCTATTTTATTGGAATACATGTATGGTTAGATGCTTTTTTTAGTTCAAAAATTTTGAAATTTCTTCTTCTTTTTTTACACTCAAATCCTATCTAAAATAAATAGATATGTACAATGAATCAATAGATGAGAATTTCCTGCCTCATCTAACAAATAAAAGAAAGAAGTCCTTTTTACGAGCATTACTACTCATCTTTATAGGTTAAATTAGGTTTCAGATATATACAATTCTTTTATTATATAAGAAATGACAAGAAATTTTGATATAGATAGAGAAAAGGATGAGCATATCATATATTTATATATAAATATATGGAAAAGAAGAGAAGAATTTTGTACAATGACACTGTACATGAAGTACAAAAAGGGGTGTAGCGCAGCTTGGTAGCGCGTTTGTTTTGGGTACAAAATGTCGCAGGTTCAAATCCTGTCACCCCTACCTATCACTTTTTATATGGGAAGTGAAGAGGGATTTATAAAGTAAGGCCATTTATTCGCGGATACTATATATATAACTATATATATAAGAAATGCGTTAGGATAGAAAAAGATCTATTCTATTTTAAAAGCGCTCTTAGTTCAGTTCGGTAGAACGCGGGTCTCCAAAACCCGATGTCGTAGGTTCAAATCCTACAGAGCGTGATTTGAAAAAGTAAAATTCAAACTGAAATTTGATTTTCGATAGAAAGGTAGAAAAAAGTCAATAAAAGAAAAAAGAAATAAATCAAAGGTCCAACTGATCACCACGTCTGTATTGTAAAAATGCAGTCACAAATAATCCTGCCAAAGTGATAGGAATTAGGCCTAAGACAATTCCAAATAGAAAAACTTCAATCATTTCGGTTTGAGTAGATGAAAAAAAGGTTAAGATCTATCTTTAAATTTTAATCTGAATTATCAATGAATCTCAATGATCAAAAAAATAATTGACAATTGTTACGGAAAAAACCATAGAATACTTAAATCCTAAAGATTTTTCTGAAATTTTAATTCAATTCATTTTAAATAAGTTGTATCTTTCTTAACCCAATAAATAGAACTAAGGTTATAGTTAAAGCAGCCAATAAAAAACTGAAATAACTAGTTATAGTAAGCATAAAAAGGCTCAATTCAATATGTTTTTTTACTACATATATTGATAAAGTACTTACCTAAGTTCTAAATGCAATGGTAATTAAAAACCATAGAATAGAGTTAATTTTTTAAGTTCCAATGATAAATTCACGATTCATTGATCATTATAAAATACTAAAAAAAAGAATTGAGTGGCTCAATAAAAAAAAATGCATTCATTATATAAAATGTCGATTCTTTTTTTGATTCCGAGCCAATAAATTCATTCTCAAATTTGTGAATTGAGTAGTGAATTGAGTAATAGTATCAAAAAGCTGTCTTATGAAAAATTTTGTCATTTCACTTTAATTAATGATGATTAAATCCTATTTTCATTTTAAGGAATTTTGGAATAAAAATAAAAATAAAAGAGTTGATTTGAAAAGAATTTTTATTTGGATCATTTTTTTTCTTTTTCATGTCAAGAAAATAATTTGAAGATCAATTTTTTCTTTTATCCTCTTAGATTCGATATTCTATCAATTGATAGAATTGAGTTCTATTCTATACTCTTAGTTCGGTCAAGAAAGAATCTTTGCTTGTCGACCAAATCTAACAATAAATAATTGATCACGAATAAAATAAAAATTGTTCCAAGGATGTTTTCTTTCTGTCCTATGCTTTCTTTATCTAATTTATTATTAGATAATATATATATCTATATACCCTTTTTTTATAATATACTATTTTTTTTTTATCAATTCTGTATTTGTATTTAAGAATTTTTTTAATAAAATATTTTTATTTTTGTTTATTTTTGGTATATTTTTTATTAAAATATACCAACAAATTCTTTGAAATAAAAAGATTCAAATAAGAGTTAAAAAAAAAAAGAGAGATTTCACATATACACATATATGTATATAGTGTAAAATATTTATTTTAAAATAATAAAGTATATAGAAATATATATATATATTTCTAGGTTTAAAAAAAAATAAAAAATTTTCAAGAAGCAATTTTTGATTGATAGGTTGATAGCAAAAGCCATTGGAATTGGAATCGATATTTGATAAATTGAACTAATCTTTTTTTTTATTAATTGACGCTAATAGTGTCAATAATTGAATATATTTTTTGAATGATATAAAGATGATTTTTTTTATCTTCTTCATTTTTTCATCGTCAATTTGATAGTTCAATCAAATGAAACCTTGTAATAAAATGAATGAATCCTTGTATCCTTATTTATTTTTGCTCTCTTTTTCTTATTCTTTCATTAAGACTGATCTTTTCGAAATTCTTATCATAATTGACTATAATCACTTTAGTTTAGTTAATTAAGTTTTCAAATTCGATTTTTCAAAGATGATTACTTCCCATTTCGAAGCTAAACAATAAAGAAAAGCTTATAAGAATTTTTTGAAGTATCCTCTATTCATCTATTGAATCAAATAAATGAATAAAATAAAATTATCTATAGATAAGAAAAAAGGGGATTATGTAATATTTTGGTATCGATCGAAGCTGCGTTGCTATGCCATAGCAAGGATAGTTATACTGATTCGGTATACTTGAAATGAACTTTTGGTACAAGATGGACGATCTCACAAAGATAGAAAAAGAACAGTAGTTTTCTATTTACTGATCCTATCTTTCACGGAATCAATTCCCTTCTTTGAATGTACAAAAATTTGTGGAGCTCAACATGTCTGGAAGCACGGGAGAACGTTCTT